ACCTGTAGGAGTACATCTTGGATCTGTCGATTATGCTATGGGCGGAGTCCCACTCACGGGGACCTGGTTGAGTTGGGGGAGGCTGTAGGTATTATTGCAGGCCAATCGATTGGAGAACCGGGTACTCAATTAACATTAAGAACTTTTCATACCGGCGGGGTATTCACGGGGGGCACTGCAGACCATGTGAGAGCGCCCTCTAATGGAAAAATAAAATTTAACGAGGATTTGGTTCATCCGACACGTACACGTCACGGTCATCCTGCCCTTCTATGTTCTATAGACTTGTATGTAACTATTGAGAGTGAAGATATTCTACATAATGTGAATATTCCACCCAAAAGTTTTATTTTAGTTCAAAATGATCAATATGTAGAATCAGAGCAAGTGATTGCTGAGATTCGCGCGGGAACGTCCACTTTGAATTTTAAAGAGAAGGTTCGAAAATATATTTATTCCGACTCAGACGGGGAAATGCACTGGAGTACCGATGTCGATCATGCGCCTGAATTTACATACGGTAATGTGCATCTATTACCAAAAACAAGTCATTTATGGATATTATTAGGAGGGCCTTGTAGATCAAGTCCAGTCTCCCCTTCCCTTCACAAGGATCAAGATCAAACGAGCACGCCTTCTCTTTCTGTCAAGCAAAGATATACTTCTAACCTCTCGGTAACTAAGAGAGACAAATTCTTTAGTTCGGATTTTTATGGTAAAAAAAAAGGTAGCATTCCTGACTATTCACACCTTAATCAAGTCATATGTACTGCTCGTTGTAATCTCATATATCCGGCCATTCTCCGCGAGAATTCAGATTTATTGTCAAAGAGGCGAAGAAATAGATTTATTATTCCACTCCAATCGTGCGAGAACGAACTAAAGTCCCCGCTGGGTATCTCGACCGAACTCCCCATAAATGGTATTTTCCGTAGAAATAGTATTCTTTCTTATTTCGACGATCCTCGATATAGAAGAAAGAGTTCGGGAATTACTAAATATGGGACTATAGGAGTGCATTCAATCCTTAAAAAGGCAGATTCGATTGAGTATCGAGGAGTCAAGGAATTTAGGCCAAAATACCAAATGAAAGTAGATCGATTTTTTTTCATTCCCGAGGAAGTTCATATCTTATCTGGATCTTCTTCCATAATGGTACGGAACAATAGTCTCATTGGGGTAGATACACAAATCACTTTAAATCTAAGAAGCCGGGTAGGCGGGTTGGTCCGGGTGGAGAGAAAAAAAAAAAGAATTGAACTTAAAATATTTTCTGGAGATATACATTTTCCTGGAGCAATAGATACGATATCCCGCCATAGCGGCGTTTTGATACCGCCGGGGGGGGGAAAAGGAAATTCCTTGGAATTTCAAAAAATGAAAAATTGGATCTATGTCCAACGGATTACACCTAGCAAAAAAAAGCATTTTGTTTTGGTTCGACCTGTCGTCACATATGAAATAACGGACGGTCTAAATTTAGCAACACTTTTCCCTGCTGATATGTTGCAGGAAAGGGATATTGTGCAACTTCGAGTTATCAATTATATGCTTTATGGAAAGGGCAACCCGATTCGAGGAATTTATGACACAACTCTTCAATTAGTTCGGACTTGTTTAGTATTGAATTGGGACCAAGACAAAAGAAATTCTGCTGGCGAAGAAGCCCGGGCTTCTTTTGTTGAAATAAGGATAAATGGTTTGATTCGACATTTCCTAAGAATCGACTTGGCAAAATCCCCTATTTCCTATATCGGAAAAAGGAATGATCCCTCAGGTTCAGGATTGCTCTCTGATAATGGATCAGATTCCATCAATATCAATCCGTTTTGCTCCATATATTCCCATTCAAAGCCAAGAATTCAACAATTCCTTAACCCCAATCAAGGAACTATTCATACATTATTGAATAGAAATAAGGAATTCCAACCATTGATAATTTTGTTATCATCCAAGTGTTCTCGAATGGGTCCTTTCAACGATCTAAAATATCACAATGGAATAAAAGAATCAATGGATCCCCTAATTCCAATTAGGAATTCGCTGGGCCCTTTAGGATCAGCCCCCCCAATTGATAATTTTTTTTTATTTTCCCACTTAATAACTCACAATCAAAGCTTGTTAACTAACTATTTGCAACCTGACAATTTCAAACGGACTTTTCAAGTAATTAAATATTATTCAATGGATGAAAGTGAAAGCGGTAAATTTTATAATCCCGACTCATGCAGTAAGATTTTTTTCAATCCATTCAATTTGAAGTGGTATTTTCTCCTTGACAATTATTGTTATTGTGAAGAGACGTCTACAATAATTAGCCTTGGACAGTTTATTTGTGAAAATGTGTGTATAGCCAAAACCGGACCACACCTAAAATCGGGTCAAGTTATCTTTGTTCAAGCGGATTCCGTAGTAATACGATCAGCTAAGCCTTATTTGGCCACCCCCGGAGCAACCGTTCATGGCGATTATGGGGAAATCCTTTATGAAGGAGATACTT